TATGATCTATCTGAATCTAAAGTCTCAATTCCAACAAGTAAAAAAGGGGGGAATTTCCTTATTTCGAAATGGTTGATTATGAGATATTTTGATTTGTTTCTGATTTTTTATTGAATTGAGTTGTGTATATTTCGATACATATAAAAGATCCCCAAAAGAGTTTTATTTTATACTTGTTGCATATATGTCTGCTTTGACTCGAATGAATGTTCTGAAGAAACCTCAATTAAGTTATGTTATAGAAAAATAGGATTCTTGCGTTTTTACCCTCCTGCTGAGAAAGCATTGATTTCTTGGCTCATTTCTTAAAATACTTCAATTGGTACACGCAAGAAATAGGCCAATTCAGCAGCTTTTTGTTCCATTTCCCGTGGAGTAAAATTCTCATCAGTACGAGTCAATGGAATGGCTCCCTGGCCTCTGATATCCATATAAAGGACACGACGAGCATAAATACCCTCTTTAACTTCTATTCTGACGGACTGAATATCTTTTATAAGAAATCGGAGGAAGACCCGACGATTTTTTCCAGGAAATCCCCACCGAAAGATACACACTATTCCGTCTTTTCTATCAAATCGATCATAACCACTACCTACATTCCACGAAATTGTGCACCACAAATAGGAGCTAATAAAAAGACCCGCGATCCCATAGAAAGACATCACAATTCCTTGTGGAAAAAAAACTATTTCCTGAGACGGAAATAAAGATATCAAATTTCTACCAAGATAACTGGAGGTTCCAACCAACAAGAATCCTAATGAACCTAAAAAAAGGATAACAGCCCAGCAGAAATTACTTGTTTTTCGAGCCCCCGTTATAGGTTCTATCCATATATGTTCTGATCGACAACTCATACTTGATCCGGTTGCGTTTTTTGGAATTGAGAGAATACCCCAAATGAATTTGACTTTAGTCCTTTTGTTTCCGAAGTAACTCGCATCAACTAGCACTAGTTTGATGTGAACCTTTAGGAGTAATTCATTAAATTGGTTAGATCTAAACTAATAACATACCCTTCGTATGATCTCACTAAAGATAGCCACATACATATAGATAGACCAACTTTACAGTTCAGCCATCCGTCAATTCGGGTCTATTTGAAAATAGCTAGAATACATTTACCCCTAATACCATTTTCTGCAGACATAAGAGTTTTTCGGCGGAAGCCGCTTATACCATATTTTGCTAAATGGATATCTGTGTTATGATACAAGCGTCAGTTTTGAAAAAAAAAAAATAGATGAGATTTTGTCCCATCGGCTCTAAACAATCTTGTTTTTTTGAACATGAAGAAATAAAGAAGCCATTGCGATTGCCGGAAAGACTAGGCCTACTAAAGGCACCAAAACAGAGGGAAAGTTAAGAGTTGTCATAGAATGGGTACCTCGATTTACTATTTGTACCTTTTATTATTATTTATATTTTATATTTATTATTTATAATATAAAGATATCTTATTATATATAAAGATATCTTATTATAATTTGATAATTAGAAATTGGAATTATTATTACTTAATATCTATTAAGTATAGATCTAATTTCTACATGAAAGATTTGAAAGGATATGGATGAGATATTATTATTATTCTTTTCTTCATTTTTTGTTCTTGTCTTCGAATTTCATTTACTAAGCAAAAAGTTTCTTAAAAATTAATTATATTCTTAAAAATTAATTATATTTATATTGAAGGGTTTGTTAGAATCCCATCCAGCAGGAGCAGGGATTCTTAGTCAAAATAGGATTATCGTAAGATATAGAAAGATAAAAAATTCTATATTTTGTAGATTTTAATTATATATGACGAGAAGAGGATATTTTTTTTATTTGCCTAATTTCACGAAAAAAAGAATTTCATCTTTTATCTTGTTGATAGAGGCGTCTTGATCAATAATCAGGAATATAGAAAAAGGGGCGGATTTTCTGTGACTTTTGATTCTTTATACGATTAGATCTTATGTCAACAAAGAAAACCCCATTCGTCTAATTTTGACTTGGATTCTGATAAACTAATTACTTGTTTGCTCAAAATAATTGAACTTAATGTTCTAATTTTGATTCAAAGGAAAGAAAGTATGGAGTTGAAATAACTCACTCAGAACGCTTTTTAAAGGATTACGTGGTACGATTAGATCGAATAAGCCCTTCTGGAATAAATACTCAGCCGCTTGTGAACCTTCGGGTACTGTTTTATTCAATGTTTGTTCAATTACTCTTTTACCCGCAAACGCAATGTAGGCATTGGGTTCGGCAATAATGATATCCCCCAACATACCAAAACTAGCTGTCACCCCACCGGTAGTAGGAGATGTAAGGATTGGTACATAGAATAACTTTTTATTTGATTGATAATCATATAAAGCAGAAGATATTTTAGCCATTTGCATCAAGCTCAAACTTCCTTCTTGCATGCGTGCCCCTCCGGAAGCACACACTATAATAAGAGGTAGAAATTCTTTAGTAGCGTATTCAATCAAACGGGTAATTTTCTCCC